AATAAAGTGGCTGAGGGAAATAAGCGGTAGATTGTAAATCTATAAACGAGATTAAACTCCTTTATTAGGACTCTATAGTATAAAAATAACATTAAATTGCAAGTTTAAAGATGTGTATAATTCACTAGGGTTTACACCAGTTTTTAGAGTTTAAAAGATTAAAGCTTTTTTTGGGGACTTTGAAGGTCTCTAGTTTGAATAACTTAAAACTCTAAATTAAAAACAAATAAACTGGTAGGAGCACTCCTAAGAAATTAAAAAATATTTTTAACGGTAGAGAATAGTTATGGGAACGGGAATCGTATTTAAGATAAAAGTTTATAACTGGATTTGATAGAATAATAAATATAATGACCACTCGCAGGTAGAAGTATAAGGTTAATAGAGATGACAAGATTAAAATTGCAAGTGGAACGAATAAATTTATATTCATTATAATCTGAATTATAAATCATTTAGGAATAAATCCGGTGAATGGGGGAAGTCCCCCCAAGGATAGGAAGGTGGAGGATATTAAGAGTGAGTTGAATGTTGAATAAGTACCCAGCTGTGCAATTGAGGACAAGGTAAAAGCCTGTATTCTAAATAGGGAAGAAGTAATAGACAGTAGAATTAACGAGTAGATTAAGAAGTAAAATATTCAGAAGATGTCCCTTAAAGAGATAGCAATTAATATTCAGGATAAATGGTTGATTGAGGAAAATGCAATTATTTTTCGTAGATATATAGTATTTAGGCCACCTAAAGCCCCGAATAGTGCTGAGGCCATAGATGAAATTAGGGTAATTTTGATTAGAGTATTATTGATCATGAGATAAGATAATAGAATTATAGGCGCTAGTTTCTGAATCGTGCTAAGAATGAATACTTGAGGCCAGTTCAGGCCTTCTATAACCTGGGGAAACCAGAAATGGAATGGAGCTCTACCTAGCTTTAATAAAAGCGCTAAAAAGATCAGAATAAATCTGATTAATAAAAAAGTAAAAGACAAAAGTCTAGATGAAATGAATAAAGCTGATCTTAAAGCTTGGATTAAAAAATATTTTAAAGCTGATTCTGAGTAATACGAATTTATCTTGATAGTAATTAGAGGGATAAATGATATTATATTTAATTCTAACCCAACTCAAGCTCCGAACAAAGAAGGAGAGGAAATAGAAATAATAGTACCAAGAATTAAGGTAAAAAAGAAGATAATATAAGAAACAGGAAATGACATTAAAAAGAGAAAGGTTGAAACTTTCATTTACGGGGTATGAGCCCATTAGCTTGGATTAGCTTATCTTTTATATAAATAACTTATTCGTTGATGTAAAGAGCATAGAAAGTTTTGATCTTTCTTGAAATGGTGCAATTCCATTACGTGTAATACAGGTAAATAATTTACATGATTAGCTCTATCAAAGCTACCCTTTTAAATCAGGCACTGTATTTATTTATAAAAAAGTTATTAAGTTTAATTTTAAAAGAAACTTAAAAAATAAAGTTGTTTTAAGAAAATTTAATAAATTATAATGGGGTAAGGTTGTGTGGGTGTCTTAAAATGAAACTGAAGGGGCGCATTCATCTTTAATATTAAATTAAATAATTAGTTGTTTGTAGTCACTTAAGTTTTAAATTAAACTACAAAAGCACGGATTTCTCTATATTATATTATTATAGTTAATAGATTTTTAGTTAGAGTTTAATTACCCATGTCCCGAAGGGAATAGCATTGTTTGTTTTTAAATGTAAATGTGYCTATACGCAATTTAACTTGACYACATGTGTAACCGCGGATATGTATTTGAATAAACGAGTATGTACATGCATATATATATATGTATGTATGCGTACACATAAATACATATATGTACACGTATATATGTATATATATATATATATACTATTAATTATCCTTTATCTTCTATGAGTTCTAGAAATCTATTCATTGAGTAAACTTCTCTTGTATTCTTTACTCTTATATAATACATGATTCCCTTATATTACGAAGTAACGCATACGGAAAGCGACTCTTTCCTCTTAGAGAAAGTTGAAGTCGCTTGAAGTATTGTGTTACTTCGTGTATTCTCCTTTTTTCAGCCATTTAAGGAATTATATATATTCTCTTTGGTAATTTTTTCTTAGTAATTCCTCTTTTTGGTGATTTTTTTATGTAATTATACACTCATAATAGAATATATCATTCTTAGCTATTATATTCATTTGATTATTATATATTAGGTAATATAATTTCTTAGTAGYTTATATACATCTTTTCCTTATATAAATTCTTTTTTTGTCTTTTCTTTTTTTAGTTTTGCTTTTATTATTTTTTTTAATTATATAATTAGTTTTTGTTTTTTAGAAGAGTATTTGATTCTGGTTCTGAAATTTTACGTTATTTTTGAGTTTGTATGAAAGATTTTTCTTGTAAGTTTGTTTCGATTATATATAGGGGCAATAGTTAGGTTGAGCTGGTTAGTAATGACTCTTAGGCTCTCAGCATCAAGTATTATAAAATCAATTCGTTAATGCGTGATATAGTAAAAATATAAAGCCTGATAAATATTTGTGCCAGCATTCGCGGTTATACTTTGAGGTTAAGTAAAATTTTTTGTTGTCAGTTATATGTGGATGAAACATTTAATCTATCTTTAAAAAAGGGTAAAATTGGGGTTTTATAGGGTATAAGGTAAATTTTTGATCTAGATTGAAGCTGAGAAATTCCTATTATAAACTAGGATTAGATACCCTATTATTTTGGAAGGTTTATAAAACACAAATTATTAAAAGATAAATACTTTAAAATTAAAGAATTTGGCGGTGATTTAATCTTATCAGAGGAACTTGTTTTATAATCGATACACCACGCATTATCTTACTCGCTTTAGTTGATATATTCAGTCTGTATACCGTCATTATCAGGTAATTCTAAAAGGATATAATTTCTTAATATTATTGGTGATATAAATTAGATCAAGGTGCAGCCCATAAGTAAGTCAAAATGAGTTACAATAATTCATATTATAACGGATTAGTAAGCGAAATTTTACTATGAAGGAGGATTTAATTGTATTTTAAGTTTAATAAGCTTAAAGGAAATAAGCTCTAAATCATGTACATATCGCCCGTCGCTTCCACTAACTAAGGGAATAAGTCGTAACATAGTAGGCGTACTGGAAAGTGTGTCTGGAACTAACACAAAGTATAGCTAAATTAGTATAGTATTTCAGTTACGTTGAAAAGAATTATCGTGCAAATCGATTTACTTTGACTATTATGCAGATTGTTAATTAAAATTAATTAGTTTAAAGATATATGAAAAATAATTTTTTGCTGGAGTAATGTTTAATAAAATAAGTAGAATTTGACTATAGTTAATAAGTACTGTGAAGGAATTTATAACACACCATGTGAATAGGTATAGTAGCTTTAAATTTGCGTACCTTGTGCATTAGGAAAAATCGATATAAGCTATCAAGGGTAGTTCTCTCGAAATAAAAATAGCTAACTTTATATAATCTTCTTTGTAAAATAAAAATGTTTAATATGAATTTAGGAGTGAAATGCTATTCGAGTTTTATAATATCTAGTTCCTCTCAAAATAAATTTAATTTAAGCTATGCAGATATTTAACTGTGTAGACAAAGTACAGGAGGGATTAGCTTCTTGTATAAAGTATATTAAATAGTAATTTATTCAATATAACTGTTTAAACTAAGCTTAAAAGTAGCTAGGTTAATAATGTGTTTTAATTAAATCTTAATTGTAAAAATATTTTTGAGTCACTTTTGTAATGTAATATAGAGGAACTTTGCAAAACTTAAAAGTAGAGGATAAAATGATTTTATTAGTAAATTTTATGTCAAATAACTGTATTATAATAGCTGGTATAATATAATGGTAATATGAAAATACAAAGGAACTCGGCAAATAATTTTCTTGCCTGTTTATCAAAAACATGTCTGTTTGAAGGTATAAAAAGTCCGGCCTGCCCACTGACATTATTTTTTTAAAGGGCCGCGGTACTCTGACCGTGCAAAGGTAGCATAATAGTTAGGTTTTTAATTGAGATCTTGTATGAATGGTTTGACAAGGAAAAGTCTGTCTTTGTATTTATTTATTGAATTTAACTTTTAAGTGAAAAGGCTTAAATGAGTTAGGGGGACGATAAGACCCTATAAAACTTTATATAATTCTGTTAGTTAATTGAATTCTCTTTTTTTATAAAATTTAACTGAAACCTTTATATTATGTTGGGGCGACAAAGATAAAAATTAAGATAACTGTTTAAAGTTCAGACAATCATGTTTGATTATAATTTTAAATGATCCTGTCTAAAGATTAAAAGTTTAAGTTACTTTAGGGATAACAGCGTTATTTTTTTTGAGAGTTCTTATCGAAAAAAGAGTTTGCGACCTCGATGTTGAATTAAAATTTCTATACAATTGCAGAAGTTGTATAAGAGGGTCTGTTCGACCTTTAAATTTTTACATGATTTGAGTTCAAACCGGCGTGAGCCAGGTTGGTTTCTATCTCTTAATAAATAAAAGTTGCTTTAGTACGAAAGGATTAAGTAACTAAAATTATTTTTTTTGTGTTATGCTATTTTGGCAGATAATATGTGCTGGATTTAGGATCCTGTTAAATAGAGTAGTCTATAAGTAGCTAAAGAGTTTAGAATTTAATCTAATTGTTTTGTGACTTTAATGGTAGTAGAGATTGTGAGTTATTTGGTTTTAATTGTATGTGTATTAATTGGGGTTGCTTTTGTAACATTACTGGAACGAAAAATTTTAGGTTATATCCAGATTCGTAAGGGCCCTAATAAAGTAGGCTATATAGGTATTTTACAGCCYTTTTCTGATGCTGTAAAGTTGTTTACCAAGGAACAGGTGGTACCAACTATGTCCAATTTTCTGGTTTATTATTTGTGTCCTGTGTTTAGTTTATTTATTTCTTTATTAGTTTGAGTTGTAGTACCATACGAAACTGGACTTATAAGATTTAATTTAAGTATTTTGTTTTTTCTATGTTGTTTAAGTATAAGGGTGTATTCAACTATAGTCGCCGGATGGTCTTCTAACTGTAAGTATTCTCTTTTAGGCAGATTGCGTGCGGTTGCTCAGACTATTTCTTACGAAGTAAGGTTAGCTTTGATTTTATTATCTTTTGTCATATTAATTGGTGGTTTTAATTTAGAATTGTTTAACAAGTATCAAGCTGGGCTTTGGTTTTTGTTAATTGCGACCCCTCTAAGTATAGTTTGATTTAGGTCTTGTTTAGCTGAAACTAATCGAACACCCTTTGATTTTGCTGAAGGTGAATCTGAATTAGTTTCAGGGTTTAATACTGAGTACGGGGCCGGAGGGTTTGCTTTAATTTTCATGGCTGAGTATGCTAGTATTTTGTTTATAAGAGTTCTCTTCGTTATCCTATTCTTGGGAAGAAGACCGTTTAGAGTGTTTTTTTATGTCAAAAGCGTAATAATTGCTTTTGCTTTTGTATGAGTTCGTGGAACCCTACCTCGTTTTCGATATGATAAGCTAATATATCTGGCCTGAAAGAGATATTTACCCATGTCTATTAACTATTTAATTTTTTTCTTAGGATTTAAAATGTTCTGTTTTTGTATACTTTATAATTAAATTAATACATTAAAAAGCTATATTATGTTTTAAAAATAAATTATCTTAACACTAGATTGTTTATACTCAAGCGAGTTATTAGTTCATTTTGTAAAGGGTAGAATTAACACAGTCTTTAAGTTACGGGCTTGATTAATAATTATTCAGAGAGTAGTTTAATAAAATATTAGTTTTGGGAATTAAAGATAAAAGTGTTAGCTTTTTTCTCTGATAATAAAATAATATATGAATTATTAGTTCGTTATTAGTAGTAAACCCTTTTGGGTTTATATATATATATTTAACTAATGGTAAATTTTAGGTTTTTGATAATTATGTGTTCCCTGATTATAATCTTTTGCGGCTTGAGAAGGTTCATTAGATACCATAAGCATCTTTTGAATTCTTTATTAAGGTTAGAATTCATAATACTAGGCATTTTCTGGTTATTAAGATTGCAAATATCTGTATTGGGTAGTGAAATTTATTTTAGTTTGTTCTTTTTAACCTTAGTAGTATGTGAGGGAGCATTAGGTTTATCTTTGTTGGTACTTATCGTTCGCAGCCATGGTAATGATTATTTTAAAAGTTTTAGAGTTCTAGTATGTTAAAACTTTTGCTTCCTTTATTGTTATTGATAAAGTTTAAAAAGAATTGGATGAGAGTGCAGGTTGGTCTCGGTCTAGTAGGATTTATAGTTGGTATGGATTTTTATCATAATACCTATTTATACAATTTGGGCTTTGGATTAGGATTGGACTATGTAAGTTATTTAATGGTTTATCTGAGAGTTTGGGTTATGTTCTTGATCATTATATCTAGTGTTCGAGTTAACTTCAGACAAAATTATAGCGAGTTGTTTTTAATTGTAAATATGTTGTTGCTGGTAAGCCTTCTAGTAAGTTTTGGTTCGTTAAATTATTTGTTGTTTTATATTAGATTTGAGGTGTCTTTAATCCCTACTTTAATTTTAATTCTTGGTTGGGGCTATCAGCCCGAACGTATTCAAGCTGGAGTTTATATACTTTTTTATACTTTGACTCTATCTTTGCCATTATTAGGTTCTTTGTTGATGTTGTATTATAGAGAAGGGAGTTTAACTATAATGTTGATGAGACCTATAGCAGAATTTAGTTATGTTAAAATTCTTTGGTACTTTAGTGGAGTAATAGCTTTTTTAGTAAAATTACCTATATATATATTCCATTTGTGATTACCAAAAGCTCATGTGGAAGCACCTGTAGCGGGATCTATAATTTTAGCTGGGGTACTATTAAAATTAGGGGGCTATGGACTAATCCGTATTTTAATCGTATTTCAGAATGTAGGTATAGCTTTTTCCTGATTATGAGTTAGGATTAGCTTGATCGGTGGTGTTATTGTAAGATTGATATGCTTGCGTCAAGTGGATATAAAGTCTTTAATTGCTTATTCTTCTGTAGTACATATAAGGTTGGTATTATGCGGTCTAATAATTTTTAGTTGGTGGGGTATAATAGGAGCCGTGGTGGTTATAATTGGTCATGGTTTATGTTCTTCCGGCCTTTTTTGTTTGGCAAACATAGTATATGAGCGGTTAGGAAGACGGAGTATAATAATTAGGAAAGGTCTTCTAAATTTTATACCTAGGATAGGCTTGTGATGGTTCTTATTAAGAGTGGGAAACATAGCAGCACCCCCTACTTTAAATTTGTTTGGTGAAATTAGTTTAATTATTAGATTAATCGGGTGAAGAAGTTTTACTATTTTAGTTCTTATGTTTTTGTCTTTTTTTAGTGCTTGTTATACCTTATATATATATAGATTAAGGCAGCACGGTGTGTTCTCGAGTGGTTTATACTCTTGTAGTTCTGGAAAAGTACGTGAGTATTTAGTATTATTTTTGCATTGATTCCCGTTAAACGTATTAATTTTGAATATAGGCTTGGTAAGTGGTCTATAAAATTATTTTATTTCTAATAAGACTAGATTAGTTGCTAAGTGTAATTTGTATGTGTATGTACATGTATTAGATAATGGTTTGAAAATCTTATATTCATATAGTTAGGGTAGTATCTTTAGGAGTTAGATCTATACTTTGTGGTTTTATTTTTTTAATTAAAATATCTAATGGTGTAGTTAGAATTGTCGAATGAGAGCTGATAACTTTAAATTCCCTGAATGTTGTGTTTGTACTAATCTTTGATTGAATCTCTATACTTTTCCTCTGTTTCGTCACATTGATTTCCGGAAGAGTCATGTATTATAGTGGGAGTTACATGTCTGGTGATAAAAATTTTGATCGATTTATATATTTGGTACTAGCTTTTGTACTGTCTATGGGTTTTATGGTACTTAGTCCAAATCTTATTAGTATTCTGTTGGGTTGAGATGGTCTGGGGTTAGTATCCTATGCGTTGGTCATTTTTTATCAAAATGAAAAATCCGCAAATGCTGGTATATTAACTGTTTTATCGAATCGAGTAGGTGATGTAGCAATTTTACTGGGTATCGGACTTATAATGAATTTAGGTAGATGAAATTTCTTTATGTGGGGTGGTTATATTATAGATGAAGACTGGATATTATTAAAGTTTTTAGTCATACTGGCTGCTATAACTAAAAGAGCTCAAATTCCATTTTCTGCGTGGTTACCTGCTGCGATAGCGGCACCCACTCCTGTTTCTGCTTTAGTTCATTCATCTACGCTTGTTACGGCCGGGGTATATTTGATGATTCGCTTCTGTCCGGCCTTAGAGGGCTCTAAAATTCAAGGTATTTTATTAATTATATCTTGTTTAACTATATTTATAGCTGGATTAGGGGCTAATTTTGAATATGATCTAAAAAAAATCATTGCTTTGTCGACTTTAAGTCAATTGGGAGTGATGCTTAGTATTTTATCTTTAGGCTATCCTGATCTTTCTTTTTTCCATTTATTAAGTCATGCTTTGTTCAAGGCTTTACTATTTATATGTGCTGGCGTAGCTATTCATAGCGTTAGTGGTTATCAAGATATTCGTTATATAGGATGTTTGATTAAGTTTATACCCTTGACTGTGTCTTATATAGTTGTAGCTAATATGGCTCTATGCGGGTTTCCTTTTTTAGCTGGGTTTTATTCTAAAGATATAATTTTGGAAGTTGCGTTTATAAGTTGAATTAATTTTGTAGCCTTAATTTTATATATTTTGGCCACAGGATTGACCGTCAGGTATACTATACGTTTGATCTTTTATAGTCTTAGCGGGGATTATAATTTAGGGTCTTTAAGTAATGTTAGTGATGATAAGATAATAACTAATTCTATGGTTTTTTTAGGGGTAAGTGCGGTAAGAATAGGCTCCTTACTTTCTTGGTTATTATTTCCTGAACCTTATATAATTTGTTTAAATGTTTTTATAAAAAGTTTAGTGTTGTTAATTACAGGGATTGGGGCTTTTTTAGGCTACATGTTTAACATTATAGTTATTACTTACACTTTAAAATCATTAAAATATTATAAATATGTAGCTATGTTTGGTTCTATATGGTTTATGCCGTTTTTAAGAACTAAAAAATTAAGCGAGGTGAGTTTAGTTAATGGGGTATTTTCTGAAAAGTTAATGGATAAAGGCTGGTATGAGTATTTGGGGGGACAGGGGTTGTATTATGCCTTTTCTAAAATGTTTACTGTGTTAAATGTATTACAAGTCAACAACTTAAAAGTATTTATGAAGATATTTATTATTAGAGTTGTAATTGTAATGTTGGTATTTATTTAGTCTACTTAATTTATATAATTTATATAGAATATTGCATTGAAGCTGCAAAAGAGACTATAATTGTCTGTAAATACACCTAAATAGTTTAAATATAAAATGTTAGTTTGTGGAGCTGAAAATGTAATTTTATTACTTTGGGTAACRCGTTATAAATTATTAGTGTGCTAATTTCTAATTTTTTTGTAAGTAAAAATTAGTTAATTTGATGTGTAGCCATGTATAATTGACTCGTAAATACTTTTTACTATAGTGAGTGTTGGTGGCATTGATTATTAAGATGTATTCTTCTTATCAAATGTTTTCAAAACATTTATTTTACTTAAACTAAACAATCATTTTAGTATATTATCTCATCAAATTAATATAAGTGGATTTAGTAAATAGAATATGAAATAACAGACTGTTAATACTTGACCGGTTAAAATGTAAGGATCTTCTACTGGTCGGGCTCCAATTCATGTTAACAATATAACAATTACTACAAAAGTTCAGAATAATATTTGGTTAAGTGGATAAAACGCTAATCTTTGGAACTTGGAAGTGTGAGTAAATGGTAAAATTAGCAGGATTGCTACAGAAGCGGCCAGGGCGATCACTCCTCCTAGTTTATTTGGAATTGATCGTAGAATAGCATAAGCAAATAGGAAATATCATTCTGGTTGAATATGAGGGGGTGTAACAAGGGGGTTAGCTGGAATAAAGTTATCGGGGTCTCCCAGGGCATAGGGTGAATGTAGGGTTAGGATTAAAAGTAAAGTTAATATTAATACAAATCCTATAATGTCTTTAAATGTAAAATATGGGTGAAACGGAACTTTATCTGATTGGCTCGAAATGCCCAATGGATTATTTGCGCCAGCTTGATGTAAAAAAAGAATGTGAATTATCGAAAAAGCAGCTGCCAATAAAGGTAGAATGAAATGGAATGAAAAAAATCGTGTCAGTGTTGCGTTATCAACTGAAAATCCACCTCAAATTCACTGTACTAGATCTGTACCGATGAATGGAATAGCTGAGAAAAGGTTAGTAATAACTGTCGCTCCTCAAAAAGATATTTGTCCCCATGGCAACACGTATCCTAAGAAAGCTGTTGCTATAATTATAAATAAAATTACGACTCCTACCGATCAAGCATGTATGTTTATATAAGATCTAAAGTAGATACCTCGGCCGATATGAATATATAGGCAAATAAAAAAAAAAGAAGCTCCATTAGCGTGTAGAGTACGAAGAAGTCATCCGTAATTTACGTCTCGGCAAATATGAACTACTCTTGAGAAGGCTAGATTGATGTGGGCAGTATAATGCATAGCTAGGAATAATCCTGTAGCGATTTGTACAATTAAACAAAGTCCTAATAGAGACCCGAAATTCCAAAAGGTAGAAATATTTCTTGGTAAAGGTATATCTACTAATGCGTTGTTAGCAATTTTAAATAAAGGATGGGATTTTCGCAAAGGTGCTATCATTAGTTTATAAGTCGTAATGGTGCTTTGAATAGGTTTACAATTTTTACTACAATAATTAATATTAATAGAAGATATGATACAATAAAAATTGTAAATATTATTGATGGAGAGTTGTAAATTCATCTGATGATAAAAGGCGTAGAGGCAGAAGGTTGGATAGATACATTTGGTAAGGAGGATGGAGATATATTTATAATTGGGTCAATTAATAAGAGTATAATAGACAGTAGAACAGAAATAAAAATAATTAGGATTGCAATAGTAGAAGGCGGTAAAAAGACTTCGTTTGAAGCTAAGGATGCTACATAGATAAATAATACTAATATTCCTCCTAAAAAGACTAAAAATAAAATGTAAGAGAATCAAAAGGAAAAATTAGAAATTCCTACTGTTAAAGTTACAAAAACCGTTTGAGTTAACAAAGTTAGACCTATTGCTAACGGATGATTTAAGTTTACAAATAGAATAGATAATGATATTAATATAGGAATTGTAAATATTAAAATATTAGGAAAAAATAAATTGTTTATAAGTAAAGTGAACTTGGGTCTTTCCTAAAGTTTTAAGAAAACTTAGATTTCATTGTTGGTTTACAAGACCAAGGTTTTGATTAAACTATTAAAACGGTTTTTAGAAAATATTTTTTCAGCTTTGCAACGAAAATGCAATATGTTTGATACACCATAAAAACAGGAATATAAACGGAATTTAACCGCTTGGAAAAGAAGTTAGAAGCTTTTTACCTTGACATAATATTCCGGCTTGATTGGAAATAAGTTTTCAATTACATCATTAACAGTGATGAGCCTCTAATTTTGGCTTCAATCAAATTAATTAGAAGGCTAGAGGCCTTAAGTTTAGGTCGAAACTAAATGCAATAAATCGCTTTCTAATTTATTTAAAACCAGTTAATTTTTTAACTCTTTGTGAATGCAACTCACATGTCATACATTGACTATGGTCTTAATATTATGATCAATTTAAAGCCCCTTGATGTCATTCATAATATAGTCCTAATAATAAAATTAAAAGAAATAATAAACTGGTGTAAAATCAGGAAAAAATATTAGTAGAGGTTAGAGTCGAGGCAATAGGTAGTAATAGTGTAATTTCTACATCAAAAATTAAGAAAATTACTGCAATTAAAAAGAATCGCAAAGAAAAAGGTAAACGTGCTGAGCCTTTAGGATCAAATCCACACTCATAAGGGGAGTTCTTTTCTCGGTCTATAATTGTTTTTTTTGCTAGGAAAGTTGACAAAAGTATTACAACTAGAGCAATGAATAGGGTAGTAATTGAAATGATAAGTATTGTGAGAATTATTTTTTCTAAAAAAAATTAGACTTTCTGATTGGAAGTCAGATGTACTTTTTATACTAAAAAAATAACCACCTCATCAGTAGATGAAAATATATAAGAATAGTCAAACAACATCTACGAAGTGTCAATATCAAGCTGCTGCTTCAAATCCTAAGTGGTGGGAAGACGAAAAGTGACAGCTATATAAACGGACAAAACATACTAGAAGGAATGATGTTCCAATAATTACGTGGAGGCCATGGAACCCGGTTGCCACGAAGAAAGTAGAGCCAAATACTGAATCTGCAATTGAGAAGGGTGCTTCAAAGTATTCGAAAGCCTGTAAAAGAGTAAAATAAATTCCGAGAATAATTGTTAATCCTAGACTTTGAATTGCTTGTGTATGGTTAGATTCTATGATTGCATGATGGGCCCAGGTTACGGTAGCCCCTGAAGATAGTAAAATTGTAGTGTTTAATAGGGGGATTTGAAATGGGTTAAATGGTTGAATACCTAGAGGTGGTCAATATATACCAATTTCAACAGTAGGAGATAATCTTCTATGAAAGAACGCTCAGAAAAAGGAAAAAAAAAATAAAACTTCTGATAAAATAAATAGAATTATTCCTCATCGTAGTCCTTTTATTACTGTTGACGTATGTAACCCTTGGTAAGTACCTTCTCGGGTTACATCTCGTCATCATTGAATTATAGTTAAAATAACTGCAATAAATCTTAAAATTAGAAGATTCATGTTGTATTGGTGGAATCACTTAACTAATCCAGTGGTTAATATTATAGCTCTAATAGATCCGGTTAAAGGTCAGGGTCTTATATCTACTAAGTGATAAGGGTGAAATCCGTGGGATGATGTCATTAGTTGATTTCTCTTGTATAAAGGGTTCTTAACACAGCGAATACATAGGATTGAATAATGGCGACAGCGGATTCTAAGATTAATAATAAAATCTGGCCTACAATTAAAATTGAAAGAATTGATATAGATAAAGATGGGCCAGTGTTACCTAGTAAGGTTAAAAGTAAGTGGCCTGCAATTATATTGGCAGCTAATCGGATGGCTAGGGTACCAGGTCGAATAACATTTCTGATAGTTTCAATTAACACTATAAATGGTATAAGAGCTCCTGGAGTCCCCCTAGGTACTAAATGAGCAAATATATGTTTTCTATGATTAATTCAACCAAACAGTATTAAAGTAACTCATAGTGGTATAGATAAAGATAACGTTATAGCCATATGCCTAGATCTAGTAAACACATAGGGTAATAATCCTAAGAAATTATTAAATACGATTAATGTGAATAAAGAAATAAATAATATAGTGGTACCTATGTGAGAGGGTTGAATTAAAGCTTTAAATTCTTTATGTAGAATAAAAATTAACTTTCTTCATAATAAAGATCAGCGTGACGGTGAAGATCAATAAAAATATGGTAAAAATAGCAGCCCTAGTAAGGTTGATATTCAGTTAATAGACAAATTAAAAATTCTAGATGATGGTTCAAAAATTGAGAATAAGTTTATTATAATTTTCAAGATTTATATACATTAGATGCTGAGTGTATTATAGGAGATATATGAGAGAAAGGTTTAATAAAATAATTTATTATAATAAATAAAGTGAGGATTGATAGAAAAAAGAAAAATAAGTAAAGTCAATAAAGTGGCGCTATTTGAGGCATTAAGAAATATCTTTAAAAAAAGATGATCTACGTATGACAAACGAAAGTTATATTTTAACTAATTTCTTCACCAGAAGTAAACGCTATATTACTATGATAGGTTTAAAAGACCTACACTTACTTTCAGTCATCGGGTGAGTCTTCAACTGATAGGGAAATTCAATTTAAGAATGAGTTGATATGAACTCTTTCAATTACAATAGGTATAAATCTGTGGTTTGCGCCACAAATTTCTGAACATTGACCGTAAAATAAACCGGGCCGATTAATTAAAAACCTAGTTTGGTTTAGTCGTCCAGGGACGGCATCAGCTTTAACACCTAAAGATGGAACTGTTCATGAGTGAATTACGTCTGCAGCTGTAATAATAATTCGAATTTGTATATTTATAGGTAGAATAGTCCGGTTATCTACATCTAGTAGGCGGAATCCTGATTCGGGAAGTTCATTAGATGGAACTATATAAGAGTCAAACTCCATTTGTAAGAAATCTGAATACTCGTATCTTCAATATCATTGGTGACCAATAGTTTTGAGCGTTATGGAAGGGTTATTAACTTCGTCTAAAAGATAAAGTAGTCGTAAGGAGGGCAGTGCAATAAAAATCAAGATAAGAGCGGGAATAGATGTTCAAATAACTTCAATTGGCTGGTTTTCTAACATATAACGATTGATTAGTAAATTCGAGAATAATGTTGATATCATGTAAAATACGAATGTAACAATTAGTACTAATACAAGTATGATGTGATCATGAAAGAGAATTAATTGTTCTATTAGAGGGGATGATCTATCCTGGAATCCTAGGTGTGCTCATGTTGCCATTAGATTCTAAAAGAAGAAGTATTCTTCCTAATAGGAGCTTAAATCCTATACATCTATCTGCCATTTTAGAAGTTAGTGATTATTGGAATTTCCATATAAGAGTGATCTGCTGGTGGATAATGATGTTTTCACTCAATCGAGGATGGTAAGAATGGAGTAAATAATACGGGTCGCATAGATACTAAGGCTTCTCAGATGATTAATAAGAATCTTAGTGCAGCTACGAACGAAATTATAGACCCTAACGATGATACAATATTTCATGTTGCATATGCATCTGGATAATCTGAATATCGTCGTGGCATACCATTTAGACCTAGGAAGTGTTGGGGAAAGAAAGTTAAATTTACTCCAATAAATGTTACTAGGAAGTGTGTTTTTAATCATTTCGGATTTAGAGATAGGCCAGTTATCAAAGAGAATCAGTGGGCAACCCCTCCAAAAATACCGAATACTGCTCCCATGGATAGTACATAATGGAAGTGAGCTACAACGTAGTAGGTGTCGTGCAGAATAATATCAATCGAGGAATTAGCTAAAACTACCCCAGTTAAGCCACCAACTGTAAATAAGAAAATAAATCCAAGAGCTCATAGTATGGAGGGGGAGTAATTCATTTGTGCTCCATGAAGTGTTCTTAATCAACTAAAAATTTTAATACCTGTGGGAACTGCAATAATCATTGTGGCCGAAGTAAAATATGCACGAGTATCGACGTCTATACCAACAGTGAACATATGGTGTGCTCATACTACAAATCCAAGGATTCCAATCGCTATCATGGCGTAAATTATACCTAAAGTACCAAATGATTCTTTTTTACCTGATTCTTGGCTTACAATATGAGAAATTATACCAAAAGCTGGTAAAATTAAAATGTAAACTTCCGGATGGCCGAAGAATCAGAACAAGTGTTGATATAGGATTGGGTCTCCTCCCCCCGCAGGGTCAAAGAATGAAGTGTTAAGGTTCCGGTCCGTTAATAACATGGTAATTGCACCTGCTAATACTGGTAAAGATAATAGAAGTAAAATGGCGGTAATAAATACAGACCATACAAATAAAGGCATTTGGTCTATAGTTATACCATAAGAGCGTATATTAATTACGGTTGTTATAAAGTTTACTGCTCCTAGGATTGACGACACACCTGCTAGGTGTAGAGAGAAGATTCCCAGGTCTACAGACGCTCCAGCGTGGGCGATTGCTGCAGCTAAGGGGGGATAGACAGTTCAACCAGTTCCAACTCCTCTTTCTACTATACTACTAGTTAATAATAAAGAAAGAGATGGCGGTAACAGTCAAAATCTTATGTTGTTTATTCGTGGGAATGCTATATCAGGAGCACCTAATATAAGTGGTACGAGTCAATTTCCAAATCCGCCAATTATAATAGGTATAACTATGAAGAAAATTATTACGAAAGCATGAGCTGTAACTACTACATTATAGATTTGGTCATTACCGATTAGTCTACCAGGCTGTCTTAGCTCGGCACGAATGATTAATCTTAAAGAAGTGCCAACTATACCTGCTCAAGCTCCAAAAATAAAATATAGGGTTCCAATGTCTTTATGGTTTGTAGAAAAGAGTCATCGTTGCAT